GTTTTTCCTGATTTCAGTCAATCTATCGTGAAAGGTAAAAAGTGGTAAATAAACTTTATCTTGATTGTCCTCTAAATGTAAGTTGTCTTCTTCCGCATGTAGAAACGGAATCAATAAATCAATTAAATTCCGAGAGGCTTCATAAAGTGCTTCTTTCGGAGTTAAACTGCCATTTGTCCAGATTTCGAGAAAAAGTATTTCTTGTTTTTCATTCCCATTCCCATAAGAATGAATACTATGATTTACGTTTCGAACAGGCATGAATAGAGAATCTATAGTATAACTTCCGTCTTGAAAGTTATTGGGCGTTTTTATATGATATCCACGATTTCGCTCAAGTTGTAATCCAATACAAAAATCAATGGGTTCCGTTAAGCTAGCTATATGTTGTGTATTGTCAACTATTTCTACATAAGGTGGCAAGATGATATCTTGAGCAGTTACGCATCGAGGACCTCTAACACAAATAGATGCTTCACAGGTTCCATATAGATTACTTCTCAATATGATTTCTTTCAAATTCATTAAAATTTCATGGACTGATTCTTGAATACCTACGATGCTAGAGTATTCATGTGGTATTTTCTCAGATTTTGCACGTGTGATACATGTTCCTTCCATTTCTCCAAGTAAAGCTCTTCGCATTGCAATGCCTATTGTATCAGCTTGACCTTTCATAAGTGGAGAAAGAATAAAGCGCCCATAATAAAGACATTTACTATCTGTTCTTGATTCAACACACTTCCACTGCAGTGTCCGAGTAGATACTCTTATTTTCTCTCGAACCATAGGAATATTATAATATATCTTTTAATCGTTTATTTCTCTTGAAATCTCTTAAATTTTTTTTTACACACGTCTTTTTTTAGGAGGCCTACAGCCATTATGTGGCATAGGGGTTACGTCCCGTACGAAACTTAAAAGTATACCGCTTCTACGAATAGCTCGTAATGCTGCATCTCTTCCTAGACCAGGACCTTTTATCATGACTTCGGCTCGTTGCATTCCCTGCTCTACCACTGTACGAATAGCATTTCCCGCTGCGGTTTGAGCTGCAAATGGCGTCCCCCTTTTTGTACCTCTGAATCCACAAGTACCGGCAGAAGCCCAAGAAACAACTCGACCTCGTACATCTGTAACCGTCACAATGGTATTATTGAAACTTGCTTGAACATGGATAATGCCTTTTGGTATTTTACGTGCACTTTTACGTGAACTAATACGTCCATTTCTACGTGAACCAATTTTTGGTATAGGTTTTGCCATATTTGATCATTTCATAAATTAGGAGTCAGAGATAGATGGATATATCCATTTCATGTCAAAACAATTTTTTTACAGTCTATTATTTAACTCTTTGAGCGAGTGCCTTTAATAGTATTTTTAGTATAGTAGAATAGTTATCCTTGTCGTTGTTTATGTTTTGGGTTAGAACAAATTACGATAATTCGTCCCCGTCTGCGGATCAGCCGGCATTTTTCACAAATTTTACGAACAGAAGCCCTTATTTTCATATTTCTCATTCCTGATTTTTAATTCTGAATTTAGGTCTTGGAAGAAAATAAGTTTCCTTGTATTTGAAATCTTGTGTTATACTCTTGCAAGAAGGAGTGTTAAAGTTCAAAAACCACTTAATCATTTGAATCCTTACGTGTGGAGTTAAAACTAAAACTGAGATATATGACCTCTGGTTCAATCATAAAGGCTTATCTCAAGCCCCCAGGTAGGATCCAGAACTCCGTCGTATTTTTTATGAACTATAATCTAGAATCAGATCTTCAGTATCTAAACGAATCCAGAACTCCCTGTTAGGGAGTGATTCCCTAATCAAATCGTCCTGAATCTTTTTTGTTTACAATGAAAATATAGGCAATTTTTATCTAATTCAGATATTAGAGAGATTACCATATATAACATAAAAGTTCTCCGCCAATTCCTTCGCGTCGAGCTTCCCGATCTGTCATTATACCGCGAGAGGTAGAAAGAATTACAATTCCCATTCCGCCTAAAATTTTTGGAATTCCTTGATAGTTAGAATAGATTCGTAAACCAGGTCGACTGACTCTTTTTAAATATAAAGTATTTCTATACGGTCCTTTCCTATTTCTTCTATGTCGCATAGTTAAAACCAAAAAAGATTTGTTTCCTTCTTGATGTTTTCTCGCGTTTTCAATAAAGCCTTCTCGTAAAAGTATTTTAACAATGTTTTCGGTGATATTAGTCGATGTTATTCGAACCGTTCCTTTTCTATTCATGTCAGCATTTCGTATAGCGGTTATTATATCAGCAATAGTGTCCCTACCCATGATGAACTCAAATCAGCGGTGTCTCCACATTTTGTTATAAGCAACATGTTTTTTTATTAATTTGTTTTATTCATAAAAAAAAAGAAAAAATTAATAAAATTTAAAACGAAAGGTATATACATGATATATAATCTACTATCTCATTCAAATAGTCTATTTCTGGTTCTTATAATACCTCAGGAGCTAATGAAACTATTTTTGTAAATTTTTGTCTCAATTCCCGGGCAATCGCACCAAAAACTCGAGTTCCTTTTGGATTTCCTTCTTGATCAATTATAACTGCAGCATTGTCATCATATCTTATTATCATACCGTTTTCACGTTTGAGTTCTTTACAGGTACGTACAATTACAGCTCTTATTACTTCTGATCTTTCTAAGGGCGAATTGGGTATTGCTTCTTTGATCACAGCAACAATCACATCGCCAATACGAGCATATCGACGATTGCTAGCTCCTATGATTCGAATACACATCAATTTTTTAGCCCCGCTGTTGTCTGCTACAGTCAAATAGGTCTGAGGTTGAATCATATTTTTTTATCCGTTCTTTATAATGCAAAAATAAATGCAAAGGACTAAAAAGAAAAAGAAATACTGTTTGTCAAAAAAAAAGATCTATTTCCTTTGGTTTATGTTACTAGTTCCTATCCGGAAATAATGAATTGAGTTCGTATAGGCATTTTAGATGCAGCTATTGCTATCGCCCTTCGGGCTATATTTTCTGCTACTCCACTTATTTCATAAAGTATTCGACCTGGTTTGACAACAGCTACCCAATATTCGGGCGAGCCTTTCCCCGAACCCATGCGGGTTTCCGCAGGCCTGACTGTAACTGGTTTGTCTGGAAAAATACGTACCCATATTTTTCCGCCACGACGTGCATTTCGTGTCATTGCTCGCCGCCCCGCTTCTATTTGTCTAGACGTGATCCAAGCGGGTTCAAGTGCTTGAAGAGCATATCGTCCAAAACAAATATTATTTCCGCGATAAGATATTCCCTTCAGTCTTCCTCTATGTTGTTTACGGAATCTGGTTCTTTTTGGGTTATAGTTGATGGTTATTTACATAAGTCCATCTCTACTACAGAACTGGACGTGAGAGTTTCTTCTCATCCGGCTCCTCGCGAATGAAAAAATGAAAATTAATTAAGAGATATAATTAAGATATACACAGAATAACCCAATGAATCAAGAGATTCTTGGGGATTTATTTTTTTTTATCTATTTTATATAGCTGATAAATAATTTTTCGCGGGCGAATATTTACTCTTTACAATTTATCTTTCAATTGTAGAGTTAGTTTATCATTTTTAAGACTATATAAATTTATTTCTGGTTCGTTCCGCCATCCTTCCCACTGAATTATCAGGATTCATTTTCAATTGAATCTTATGTATTCACGGGTTCCGTCGTTCCCATCGCTTCGGTATTAATGTTTAGGTCTGAATTTTACAACGGAGCTTTTGTTCTTGAGCCAACCCTCTTAGTCTTTATTGGCTTGAAGCTCATACGTTTGTTTTTTCTATCAACAGATTTATCTCATATAATTAGCCTGGAATCCGTATTAATGCTTTATTATACTGTTGTCATTTTTGAAATGTTTCAAAGACCGTACATATTGTATTGGAATTATATCTTTTATTTTTAGATTCATTTTTTTCTTTCTATCACCTTTCCCTTTATCCGTATCCTTTGAATCCTTTTTTCTTTTTTGATTTTTTTTAGGCTAAAAAAATGCAGTTGCTACAACGATAAGACTAACAAAAAGCATATCTTGACTGTTTCGTTGGATCCAGATAATTTGATGCGATGAGTTGGTTAGTAGTTCTAGAGTTCTTAGTTCATACTTCATATTATATTATGAGTTCTTACTCTTTTTAGGCTTAATTATAGCCCAAACCAACGAGTCACACACTAAGCATAGCAATTCTATCAAAAAAATATGAATCAAATTTTTATTTAACCTTATGCGATTAACAATTAGAATAAGTTTTTAGTTTGATGGAAAAAAAATGATTTCAAAGGGTTGTCATTTTTTCTTTCATTCTTAAACTGGAATCAAAAGCGAACTAAAGTTCTACTCTTTCTCGTCTATAAAAATCCAAATTTTGATACCCAATACCCCATAAATAGTTCGAGCGGTATAGGCACAATAATCAATTTTTGCGCGAATGGTTTGTAGGGGAACCCGGCCCTCTCTTATCCATTCGATACGTGCAATTTCTTTTCCATCGATACGGCCTGCTATTTGTATTTGAATTCCTTTTGTATCTGCTTGTTCGGTTAATTCAATAGCTTTTTTCATTGCTTTTCTAAATGATACCCTATTCTTTAATTGTCCGGCTATAAATTCAGCAAGAATATTAGGATGCCCATAAGGTTTTGCAATTCGTGAAATAGCAATGTTGAGTTTTCGGTTCACACAATTCAATTCTTTTTGTACATTTATTTTTAGGTCTTCGATTCCTCGTGGTCTATTTTCTATTAATAATTTTGGGAATCCCATATAGATGATTACCTGTATCAGATCAATTCTTTTTTGAATTTCTATGCGTCCAATTCCTTCGACACCTGAGGATGTTCTTGTATTTTTTTGTACATAATTCTTTATATAATCCCTTATTTTTTGATCTTCTTGTAGACCTTCAGAATAGTTTTTTGGTTGTGCAAACCAAAGGGAATAATGATTTTGAG